GAATACACCCGTAACAAGTCCCTATATGATTTCTGGTGGAATCGGAAAGCACTAAGTACAAGCAAGATACACAGTTGCCCCTTGGAAGTCTCAAGGGAATGTGACTAATGGAATATGTAGGAATAGTAAGACCTATTGTTGCCTTTCATAAACAAAAAGCAGAAAACAAAAATATACCATCAAGATATATAACTATCTATCACATACTCCTAATTTCCCATCTAAGCCTTACTGTCTCTACTTCTGTGAAATGTGAAACAATTGGAAGACACCCTATTACATTCTTGGCGGGGTTACCCCAACGAAAGCACTTTTTTCCACTTTTATTCTATAAAAGCCAATCACCCATACAATATTAATTGAAAACCTGAGCACTCAGAGACTCTCATGAGTTTGTATGGATACAAAGTATCTTCAGTTCTTTCCACAACTCCTAATTGGATTCCCCACCAGCCTACCCAATCTACTTCAAGACTCAGTCAGTAAACACTAGTAAGGTAAGGTAATTAGGAAGTATTTATAGTCCTTCCTATAACCCCTTCTTGGATCCTAGGAGCAAGGATTTACAGTCTCTTAGGAACCTTCCTTTGGATACACGGATTTACGGTCCCTGACTTTCGTAGTTCTGAATCTCACAATTGAATCTTACTATGGATTTGATTCGATTGATAAATCAAATCAATGGCCTGAACGCATCAGGAATCCGTAATTAAGTGAGTATTTCTTTATTTATATTGGTAATTCATATTGGTATGGTACAGGTTTGGGTCACACCCCGATTTTTGAAGAAATAATTGAAAGTCAACCCCCCGATTCTTAAAATTGGGTATCGACAGTCCCTGCCCCTTACCTCTGCTTCTGCCAGGCAAGAATTTTGTGAGTTCTATTAGTTTAGTAGGGTAAGAAATTCCGAGTCTTTTGTTAATCAGGCGACACCCGGATTTGAACTGGGGAGAAAGGATTTGCAGTCCCCCGCCTTACCACTCGGCCATGCCGCCAAAACGATACAAAATAGATATAGATGGAAATATTCTGGGGAATTGCTGAACCATTTCTTTTTTTTGATTGGGTCCTGTTGTTTTCTTAGATTGATTGTATTTCAAAACACACAACACCTAAATAAAAGCTTTCCCCTTTTTTTCTATTGAAAGAGAAAAATGGATTTCCAGTCACAGAATCCAAAATTCAGAGCAAATTGGAAGCATTAATGACTGTGAATTCATGAATGGTTCTTGGATTTTGATCTCCAAATTGGTTTCCTTAATGACATAAGGAGATCAAATTGATATACGACTAATCAGTCTCAATTCTTTTCCATAATTAATCCTTTTCAATTTCAATTATAACAACAATTATGTGTATATGTAAACCCCAGAACAGAAATTCTTACACGGATACCTAGTCAGGTATCTTATTATTCCTATTAGGAAATCGTCGTGCTTGCATTTTTCATTGAATATATTGAATATAAAATCGAAATTTGGATATAGCACGACCTATGTTGCCTCAAGGGAACTTCGATAAAAGATGGGATATACGGATAGCTAGATAGTTATATCTGCATGTACTTAATAAATATGACTTCTCTTACGCACTTCAATCGTATTCTACTAATTAACAAATGGGTAGAAATATCTTTTCTCTCTGCGAATCATTTTTTGAACAACGGAATCGATGAAATAAATTAAGTGCTAAAATCAAAGTCAACTCTAGATGGTTCCTGATTATTCTGTCTTTATCTCACTCATAGAGAACAGATTCAATTCCGAATCCATTTATGGTACCCAATCTGATCGTAATATCATAAGGTAGAAATTGGATCTATTTTGATATTCTATACAAGACTCCATAAGTCTAAGTGGCAGAATTTTGTTTCCAGGAATGTTTTATCAATTCATTTCCATTTGTATCTGTCGCAAATTCGAATTTGAGTCACATTTTTTTTTATTCCTCCGTTCATACGTATTTAGTACATATATATATGTATATGGGGTTGGATAAAATTTCATGTTGTTCAAATGAGCAAAATATACATTCCATCGTTGCTAGATCAATCTATATGGTTCAACGAAGAGTGAGCCAATAGTTGGATTTTTTCGATAAACGGAAAACTTAAGATGTTCCGGGATGGAAATGAGGGAATGTATACAATACCAGGGTTTAGTCAGATACAATTTGACGGATTTTGTAGGTTCATTGATCAAGGCTTGATGGAAGAACTTCATAAGTTTCCAAAAATTGAAGATACAGATCAAGAAATTGAATTTCAATTATTTGTGGCAACATATCAATTGGCAGAGCCCTTGATAAAAGAAAGAGATGCTGTGTATGAATCACTCACATACTCTTCTGAATTATATGTATCCGCGGGATTAATTTGGAAAACCGGTAGAGATATGCAAGAACAAACCGTATTTATTGGAAATATTCCTCTAATGAATTCCCTGGGAACCTCTCTAGTAAGTGGAATATACAGAATTGTAATCAATCAAATATTGCA